AATGAAATATTCAAATGATTTTTTATCGAATGACTATTCATCTATTGTATTTTTCATGTAAATATGTGCAACAAGGCTTTATGGAAAAAGGGTGGTTCAACTCGATGTTGTCCAAAAAAAAGGAGTTAGAATACGGGTATGGGCTAAGTAAATCAATGGGCAGCCTTGGTTCTATTGAAAATACCAGTGTAAGTGAAGACCCGATTAGAAATGATATAGATAAAAACACTCTTAGTGGGAGCGATAGTGACAATTCTAGTTACAGTAATGTTGATCATTTAGTCGGCGTTAGAGACATTCATAATTTCGTACCTGATGATACTTTTTTAGTTAGGGATAATAATAGGGACAGTTATTTCATATGTTTTGATATTGAAAATCAAATTTTTGAGATTGACAATGCTCATTCTTTTCTAAGTGAACTAGAAAGCTCTTTTTCTAATTCTCGGAATTTTTGTTATCTAAATAGTGTATCTAATAGTGATGATCCCCACTATGATCCTTACATATATGATACTAAATATAGTTGGAATAAACACATTACTAGCTGTATTGACAGCTATTTTCGTTCTCAAATTTGTATTGATAGTTACATTTTAAGTGGTATTGTCAATTACAATGACAATTACATTTCTAGTTACATTTTTGATGAAAGCAGAAATAGTAGTGAAACCCAGAGTTCAAGTATAAAAACGAGTCCGGCTGGTAGTGAGTTAACTATAACAGAAACGGAAAATTCTAATGATCTAGATTTTACTCAAAAATATAGGCATTTATGGGTTCAATGCGAAAATTGTTATGGATTAAATTATAAGAAATTTTTGAAATCAAAAATGAATATTTGCGAACACTGTGGACATCATTTGAAAATGAGTAGTTCAGATAGAATAGAACTTTTGATTGATCCAGGTACTTGGGTTCCTATGGATGAAGATATGGTCTCTGTGGATACCATTGAATTTCCGTTGGAAGAGGAATCTTACAAAGATCGTATTGATTCTTATCAAAGAAAAACAGGATTAACTGAGGCTGTTCAAACAGGCACAGGTCAACTAAACGGTATTCCCATAGCAATTGGGGTTATGGATTTTCAGTTTATGGGGGGTAGTATGGGCTCCGTAGTTGGCGAGAAGATCACTCGTTTGATCGAATATGCTACCAATCGGTTTTTGCCTCTTATTCTAGTGTGTGCTTCCGGAGGAGCACGCATGCAAGAAGGAAGTTTGAGCTTGATGCAAATGGCTAAAATAGCTTCCGCTTTATATGATTATCAATCAAAGAAAAAGTTATTCTATGTATCAATCCTTACATCTCCTACTACTGGTGGGGTGACAGCCAGTTTTGGTATGTTGGGCGATATCATTATTGCCGAACCCAATGCCTACATTGCATTTGCGGGTAAAAGAGTAATTGAACAAACATTGAATACGACAGTACCTGAGGGCTCACAAACGGCTGAATATTTATTCCATAAGGGCCAATTCGACCTAATCGTACCACGTAATCTTTTAAAAGACGTTCTGAGTGAGTTATTTCAGCTCCACGCTTTCTTTTCTCTGAATCAAAATTCAATCAAGTGGATCCTTAATAAAAAAAAAATATATTAATTAATCAAAATATAAATTATTATTTTTTTTTTTATAAAACGAGTAGTTATTTAGTTTATAGAAATCAAAGCCAAAATCCATTCTACAGATTTTGGCTTGGTAGCATTTGATAACATAAGATTTAATTGTAAAAATAATTATGCGGATCATTTTTTTTTACCGACATTCCCGATTACTAATCAGTAAAAACCTCTATCAAAAAAAAAGAATGCATTCCTTCTTCCGCTAAATTAAAATTAGGCAAGGAGAATAAAGCGAATTTCACGTTCTCTTCTTATGTTATGTGTATATAATTCAAATATAGAAAATTTAAAAGTGAAAAGTACAGAATCTTGCATCTTTCGATATTTTTTTAGAATCCCCAGTTTTACTAAGACTCCCTATTCCCGGATCGGATTGTAACAAATTTTTCAGGAAGTTGTAAGAAACTCTTTCTTTATTTTATTCCATTTTATGAAATTCAAATTATAAGACAAAAACAAGATAATAAAAAAGGCGATTATCATATATATATATTTCATGTAGAAAGATGAAAAATTATATTTATTTAGTTCGACATTCCTTGCACTTATTTTATTATATTTATATATTTTTTATTATATCACATATACTCACTTAGATATGCTTAGTATAATTCTATATGAATTATAAATAATGATTATAAGATACCTTTATAACAATATAAATAACAATATAACAATAACAGGTAAAAATAGTAAATCCAGGTATCCATTTTATGACAAATTTACCCTCTTTTTTTGTGCCTTTCGTGGGCCTAATATTGCCGGCAATTGCGATGGCTTCTTTATCTCTTCATATTCAAAAAAACAAGATTTTTTAGATATCGATATGATGGGGCTAAATCTAATCTATTTTGTTTTTTTTTTCAAGATTTAGACTTAGACCATAACACAGATATCTATTTCTTAGAATAAAATATGTGATGTGGTTTCCCCCGAACATAAAGAAATATTGTTATTCGTGTGTAAACATGATATATGAGTAAATAAATTATAGCTATTTGCAACGAAATCAAATCGGGATCGGGGCGAATGCCTTAAATGTAAAGTGAATATATCTATATGTATGTAGATATCTATAGGAAATCATACGAAATGGATATTATTATTTTATATCTAACCAATTCGATGAATTACTCCTAAAATAAAAGTTCACATCATAATAGTGCTAGTTGATGAGAGTTATTTCGGAAACACACAAAAAGTCAAATTAATTTGGGTTATTCTCTCAATTTCAATAAAATGCAACTAGATCTAGTATGAATTGGCGATCAGAACATATATGGATAGAACTTATAGCAGGGTCTCGAAAAACAAGTAATTTCTGCTGGGCCTTTATCCTTTTTTTAGGTTCATTAGGGTTTTTATTAGTTGGAATTTCCAGTTATCTTGGTAGAAATTTGATATCTTTATTTCCGCCTACGCAAATCATTTTTTTTCCACAGGGGATCGTGATGTCTTTCTACGGAATTGCGGGTCTCTTTATTAGCTCTTATTTGTGGTGCACAATTTCGTGGAATGTAGGTAGTGGTTATGATCAGTTCGATAGAAAAGAAGGAATAGTGTGTATTTTTCGTTGGGGATTTCCTGGAAAAAATCGTCGCATCTTCCTCCAATTCTTTATGAAAGACGTCCAGTCCATCAGAATAGAAGTGAAAGAGGGTATTTATGCTCGTCGTGTCCTTTATATGGAAATCAGAGGCCATGGCGCTATTCCTTTGACTCGTACTGATGAGAATTTGACTCCACGAGAACTTGAGCAAAAAGCTGCTGAATTGGCTTATTTCTTGCGTGTACCAATTGAAGTATTTTAAAAAATGAATTGAAACTGAAATGAAAAGAATGAATGCTTTTTTTTATTTTCAATAGAGAGCTTGTAGATTCTCTTTTTTTTTGTTTTGTCAATCAATTTTTCTTTTTATCCCTTTTTGTACTTCTTAATTACCAAACGATTGGGATGCTTATAACGATAGCTTTTTTGTCTTGTTTTGGTAGTGATTTTTTTTATCAGAATCACAATATTCTTCAGAAAATTCTCTCAATTATTCCCGGACTATGCGTCGTTTTTTTTTTTTCAAAAAATTGGATATTTTGATAGAAAGGGAGTTCTTTCGTTTCAAAATCTGAATAATATTTGTTACTTGAAGGGGCTCTTTCATGCATTTCTTTATTGAAAGGGGTCACTCTCTTCGAATTTTAGCAAGTGATAGATTTGGAAACAATCTCTTTATTCGAAGTGGATTCTTTTTTATTCCATTTCTGTATTATTTATAAATTCAAGTACTAACCGCTGAATCATACACAAAAAAAGCGGGGAATAGATTCGTGGGCTCGATAACTTGTAATAGAACTGATCCTTGATAGGAATATTAGTTAGTATCGTATAGCGTCAACGAATGGGGTGAGTTCATTAAAAATTCAAAGACGAAAAAATGGCAAAAAAGAGAGCATTCATTCCCCTTCTATATCTTGCATCTATAGTATTTTTGCCCTGGTGGATCTCTCTCTCATTTACTAAAAGTCTGGAATCTTGGGTTACTAATTGGTGGGATACTAGGCAATCCGAAATTTTTTTGAATGATATTCAAGAAAAGAGTATTCTAAAAAAATTCATAGAATTAGAGGAACTCTTACTCTTGGACGAAATGATAAAGGAATACCCGGGAACACATCTAGAAAAGCTTCGTATCGGAATCTACAACGAAACGATCCAATTGATCAAGATGCACAATGAAGATTGTATCCATACGATTTTGCACTTCTCGACAAATATGATCTGTTTCGTTATTCTAAGTGGTTATTCTATGCTAGGTAATGAAGAACTTGTTATTCTTAACTATTGGGTTCAAGAATTTCTATATAACTTAAGCGACACAATCAAAGCCTTTTCCATTCTTTTAGTAACTGATTTATGTATAGGATTCCATTCGCCCCACGGTTGGGAACTAATGATTGGATCTATCTACAAAGATTTTGGATTTGCTCATAATGATCAAATTATATCCGGTCTTGTTTCTACCTTTCCGGTCATTCTAGATACAATTTTAAAATATTTGATTTTCCGTTATTTAAATCGTGTATCTCCCTCACTTGTAGTGATTTATCATTCAATGAATGACTGAAAAATGATTCACTGATCCAATTAGAATGGTTGGTTGTTACTTTGTACATAAGCAAAACATTCAAAACTGTACTTATTCTTTTTACTCATACAAGGGATTCGATTCCTCTTATATTCTATTCCATTACAATAAAATTCTTTTAGTACATAGCAGAATCATAGATAGGGAACTATACTAGACTAAGAACCTACCTAATTTTATTGTATAAATTTTCGATACCAATGATTGGACCATGCAAACTATAAATACCC